ATTTCTTTTATTCGAGTTTTTACATGATTGAGAATTGAGAATGTCCCTTTGTGAAATGCGAAATCAAAAAATATTAAAAAACATCTTTTTTTCTTATAGGAACTTACAACTATGTCATTAAAAGACTCCCTTTTTCTCTTTTTTTAGCTATAATAGAATAATATATATATAGAATAGATATATAATAGAAAGGTCTTTGTCCCATTCATCTAATCTAATTATTCTTTAGAGTACAAGTACACTACTTCCGTAAACTTCGCTTCATTTATCATTTAGTTCAGTTTTAGTTTAGGTTTATTCTGTAAAATGAAATTTCATCAATGAGAATTAAATAGAATTAAGAATAAGGAGTCTTTATGTCGCGTTACCGGGGACCTCGTTTCAAAAAAATACGCCGCCTGGGAGCTTTACCGGGACTAACTAATAAAAGGCCTAGAGCCGGAAGTGATCTTAGAAACCAATCGCGTTCCGGGAAAAAATCTCAATATCGTATTCGTCTCGAAGAAAAACAAAAGTTGCGTTTTCATTATGGTCTTACAGAACGACAATTACTTAAATACGTTCGTATAGCCGGCAAAGCCAAGGGGTCAACAGGTCGGGTTTTACTCCAATTACTTGAAATGCGCTTGGATAATATCCTTTTTCGATTGGGTATGGCTCCGACTATTCCCGGAGCCCGTCAATTAGTTAACCATAGACATATTTTAGTCAATGGTCGTATAGTAGATATACCAAGTTATCGCTGCAAACCCCGAGATATTATTACGGCGAGGGAGGAACAAAACTCTAGAGCTCTGATTCAAAATTCTTTCGATTCATCCTCTCAGGACGAATTGCCAAAACATTTGACTCTTCAACCATTCCAATATAAAGGATTAGTCAATCAAATAATAGATAGTAAATGGGTCGGTTTGAAAATAAATGAGTTGCTAGTCGTAGAATATTATTCGCGCCAGACCTAAACCTAACGAAAATAAAATAAAAAATGACAAGGGTTCGGACAATTTTCAGCCCTTTCGTCGAAGTAAATTAACCGAAGGTTAAGATAAAAGAAAAGAGAAATTATAGGGTTTGATCCGGATGTTTCGACCATTTATTTTATTTAGGTATCATAGAAAAATAGCGGGGTTTTCATCCCTTGTCTACTCTTTTCCTTTCAGCATTTTCCGTGTCACAGCAATTAGAAGTAGAGAATCTATATAAAAGAAAGGTCTAATTGTTGGAAGAATTTTATCTAGTGCAATTTGATCTCTTCTGGTTAGTAAGATCAGTGAATTAAATGGAAAGAGAGGGATTCGAACCCTCGGTAAACAAAAGCCTACATAGCAGTTCCAATGCTACGCCTTCAACCACTCGGCCATCTCTCCTACATCATGATTATGACCCCAAAACCGAGTGAATAGCGAGCCTTTCCTAGTATATTATTGGAAAGGAACGAACAATCAATTCGAATTCTAACTAGAAAATAGAGAAATTTTCATCAAAGTCAAAGAAAGATCTTTCTTTGGAGGCTCTACGGATAATGAAAACTGTTAGAAAAATTCTATTCTTGTTTGGAAGGTTCTCCTCTTTTTCTGTTATTTTATACCGGTACCGGGGTCAATCACTTCACTAAATTAGAACGAATCAACTGATTGATGGGTCTATCTTTTTTTTCACTGTGGGTTAATGGATCTCTTTAGATCATGATTCTATTTATACTATGATTCCATAGCTTAAGAATTATCAAATTCATTTACAGTCCGGTTTTAGAGTTCTCTCTCAACAACAAACCCCTACCCTATAGATCTATTACAAATATTCATAAAAATTCTATATAGATATAGTTGATTGTATCGTGTATACTTCCTATGCATACAAAACAAAATAGGTGGTTATTTACATCATAGAATGGTTATTCTATCCTTTTTCTTCTTTGGAGGCGAATTCAATCAAACAAATTTTCGTTATTAGAATCTGTAACTTCAATGAAATTGGAATACTTTCTTTCGTTGGTATACTACTACATTTACATTAGGATTAGGATGAAATCGAATCGTATTCCAACTTTTCTTTCTTTGTTTTTAATGATTCCTGTCAAAAAGGAACAAGTTGAATAAATTAAAGACAGGTTCCATATCTTTTTTCTTAATGAATCTGTTTTTATGTTATTTCGTAATGTAAAATTCTTCTCTTTGTGGGATCGGTTTACCGCGAGAGGTAATGAGAATAATTATAGAATGGATTGCTACCTATGCCTAGATCGCGGATAAATGGAAATTTTATTGATAAGACCTTTTCAATTGTAGCCAATATTTTATTACGAATAATTCCGACAACTTCGGGAGAAAAAGAGGCATTTACCTATTACAGAGATGGTGTGATTTGATTCTTTTTTTATTGCTCTAAATCTTACGAGAAAGACACACGATTCGGGATAGAAATAAAAAGATTGAAAAAAAAACATCTACGCCTGTTGAAGGTAAAGTTTGGAAAAAGAACAATTCCTTCTGTCGTGTAT